ACAATCATTCCTATTGGGGATCTATATTATCAATTAAAATAATTGATGGTTTACTTGAACTGATAAAATAAAATATCCAGGCTCCGTTCAGAGAATACCAAATTGGAAATGGTAGGAGTAAAAGTAATAGAAAGGGAGTGTAAATGTAGTAATATAAATAAGAAATATTAAATAGAAAAAATCTAATAATATTAGATAATTAAATAAGAAATGAAATATTAAATAAAGAATATAAAAATAAAATAGGAATTTAATTAAATTATTAATAAATTATGAAAATTATGAGATTCATTAGTAATTAAATAGAATATAATATAACTTACTATAATAGAATTAGAATATATGATGATTACATGATTATCACTTGTATCATAGACTATTCTTATACTTACTATAGGTATAATCTCAAACTGCCTACCAATGGAGTAATATGATGAATACATCGAATATCTTGGGGAAAGGTATGAAACAATTGAAAAAAAAAAAGAAGTGGTACTGGAATCATTTGACCTATATGCGCAAATGGAATTCGGGCAAATCTTCCCCCGGAGTAGAACAAGAACCTAAAAGAATTGAAAGGGCCCATTCAGGAACAAGAAAATTACATCGTAATTTGAATTTCGATGAAACAATACATCAATGAGAAGTTAGTTCAATAAGTTCATAAAATTCTTTTTGATTTTATACATTATAGAATATAGGGAAGGGGAAGGAGGGCAAAACTCATGTTAAAAAAAAAAGAAATAGGATTGGAATCGACACATTGATTTTTTTTTCGCAATTCTTTCGAACCGTATGCATCCAAAGGTGCACGTACGGTTCCTCAGGGATACAATTTTGCCCTAATCAACCGACTTCATCGAGAAAGATTACTTTTTTTAGGCCAAGAGGTTGATAGCGAGATCTCGAATCAACTTGTTGGTCTCATGGTATATCTCAGCATAGAAGATGATACTAGGGATCTTTATTTGTTTATAAATTCTCCAGGCGGATGGGTAATACCAGGAATAGCCATTTATGATACTATGCAATTTGTGTCACCGGATGTACATACAATATGTATGGGATTAGCCGCTTCAATGGGATCTTTCATTCTGGTCGGAGGAGAAATTACCAAACGTCTAGCATTCCCTCACGCTTGGCGCCAATGAGTTTTTTTATTTGAGAAAAAAAAAGAATACTATGCCTTCGCTGTATCGAATATGAATCAAATAAAGAATAAGTAATAATAGCATGGCACTTCGAGTTCGATATGAACAAACCATTATTGTTTTTTTTCTAACATGAGATTTTGTATCGAAATAGTAGTATGAAAGAAGGGTTATTCCCAATTTGATTTTATGTGTCAAGCAAGAGTCAATTTTAGCGTCACAAACCATTATTCTTCCACACCAGAAGTCTCTTTCTTATTTTTATGTTATGAGAGAAAGAGTCAAAAAAATGGAAAAAATCATTTCTCCTTCTTGGATCATATCAAAAAGAAACTTTGGGATTGCTAAACCACAGACGAGATAAATATATAAAGCAACAGAACCATCATAGTATCTTTTTAACTACTACGAAAGGAAGGGTGGTAAATGGATCATTTACTGATTTGGATCGGATAGGTTATATTTATTCTTTTCGATAGAATTTCTTCTATCGAAAAAATAAATTCCATTGCAGAGCCGTATGCAATGTACAAAAGATGCCCGTACGGTTGTTTAATTCTATTTTTTATTGTTATTTTGATTCCCCCTTACTTTAACCCAATCGTGCGATATATAGATAGAAGAACCGTTCATGATGTTATATCAATATCATCAGGGTTATGATTCACCAACCTGCTAGTTCTTTTTACGAGGCACAAGCAGGGGATTTTATCCTGGAAGCAGAAGAACTGTTGAAGCTTCGTGAAACTCTCACAAAAGTTTATGTACAAAGAACGGGCAACCCTTTATGGGTTATATCCGAAGATATGGAAAGGGATGTTTTTATGTCAGCAACAGAAGCCCAAGCTCATGGCATCGTTGATCTTGTAGCGGTCGAAAATGAAAATACTGGGGATTCCTTATAAATATAATAAATATATGAATTCCTTTTAAAAATTCGAATTTTCCGTGTGAATAGAAATCATTCATAATCATCAACCATCAGGTTAAGATCGATCTAAACCAACCCGCTCTATTCTATCTAGAATGAGATTCCATAGACACACCATGCCAACCATTAAACAACTTATTAGAAACGCAAGACAGCCAATAAGAAATGTCACGAAATCTCCCGCTCTTCGAGGATGTCCTCAGCGTCGAGGAACATGTACTAGGGTGCATGTGCGACTCGTTCAGTTCAGATCATGAGTTTGAAGAAATGAAAGATTTTTTTCCAGTATCAACGACCACTACTAATGAATTAGGATAGATAGAGTGGAAGATGGCCATTTAATTGACTAATATCTAAAAATGAAGATCTATCATCTACCTAATTATGTTATGAATTTATGGTTTCTATTGGTGCAAATCCAATCACTCTGTTTGAGATGAGAAGGAATTCTCCATTGGTAACAAATAGTTATCCATTAAGCGGAGGAAAAAGGTTATGCTCCTATTCCTTTTCTTGAAAAAACGGACTAACAGGGTCAGCTACCTAGCCAACTTTCAGAATTAAATGCCGTCACTGTATGGATAGCTTTTTTGTGAAAAGGATTATTACTTTATAATTAGAATTGAAAAAGAATTCTAATTGAAAAATGGATGGGTAGAGCCAAAGAGTGTGAACTATACAAGTTCACAATAAAATTCGATGAAATGAAAGAAGAGGCTCCGGTGTATAGAGAGGACCTCACCGTTTTAGAAGTTGCCATAGAAACGAGGGAACCCACTATTCTTTTTTATTTAGTAGCAGTCGAATTTATTATTTCCAGGCGAGATACCTTGAAGAAAGAAAAAATCGTGGTCGGGAAGGTCATAGTCGCAGAAGCCATTGGAATTTATATTTTATATATCGGAAGAATCCGTTTTGTTATTAATCGACCGGAGGAAAAGGATGACTGAAAGAAGAGAAATCAATTAGTTATTCAAGAAAGTTTCATTTGATTCAATGACCAGAGTTAAACGAGGATATACAGCTCGGAGACGTCGAAAAAAGATTCGTTTATTTGCATCAACCTTTATAGGGGCTCATTCAAGACTTACTCGAACGACTACTCAACAAAGAATGAGAGCTTTGGTTTCCTCTCATCGAGATAGGAGCAGGAAAAAGAGAGATTTTCGTCGTTTGTGGATCACTCGGATAAATGCGGTAACTCGTGAGGATAGGCTATTCCATAGTTATAGCCTATTCATCCACAATCTGTACAAGAGACAATTGCTTCTGAATCGTAAAATACTTGCGCAAATAGCCCTATCAAATAAGAATTGTTTTGATATTATTTCAAATAAAATCATCAATCAAAAATAAAAAAAGATACAAATCAAATAAATAAAGGAAGAAAAGAATCTTAATAGAATCTATTATACGGGAAACAAGAATGATTGAAACAGGATTTCCCGGAGAATGGACTCCGGGAAGATAGAAGAAAAAGAAATTAAGATTTGAGTAGTAGGAATAAACGAACATCTTTCAAGAAAAAAAGATTTCTTCCCCATTTTTCCTTTTTTATAATACAAGAATCAAATCTGGATTCTAGTTTTTTTCGAGCAAAACATTAATATGAGCTTGAATTCCGATTGGAGTTTTGAGGAGTATATCTATTGATTTTTGGTTCTAGGACCAGTAATTCTAGGGATCGACTCCACTCTCTCCAATTGTTTCTCATTATTACGAAAAGGTAACAAAGATAAAATACGAGCTTGTTTTATAGCAATAGTAATTAATCGTTGTTGTTTCAAGGTCAACCTATTCGTCCGTCTAGATAAGATTTTTCCTTGTTCACTAAGAAATCGACTAATTAAACTCATGTTTCTATAATCGATTCGATCCCCCGATCCAATTGGGGGTAAACGCCTACGAAAAGATCGCTTGGATTTACGAAAAGGTTGTTTGGATTTATCCATGGTTTGCTTATTCCTTGTTTATTCCTTCTATATAAAATAATCGATAAAATAGAATCCTATTTTTTTTTCTTATTCATTTAAGATTCGACCAAAATAGGATTTGGTTTGTATTATATATGTTAAGATGTAAAGTTCTTACTCTTCCCGCTACTTGGAAAAATAACACACGCATTCCGTTCCGTCTATTTCTTTATTTCCCCATGAATCGTATACTTTTGACAATAGCGACAAAATTTTCTAATTTCTAGTCGATTGGGTGTATTGTGTCGATTCTTTTGAGTAATATATCTAGAAATGCCCGGCGATTCTTTATTGACACCCTTTCGAACACAACAGGTACATTCCAAAATAACTATAATTCTAATATCTTTACCCTTGGCCATGAACCTCCTTTTCATTTTGGATCGACTTTACTTTATAACTCTCTACTTTATAACTCTCTTCATTTTCTTTTTGATCCGAACCAAATAAAAAGAAAATAAAAAAAGAATCTATATTCTAGATCTAAAAGAATCTATATTCTATATCTATACTATATTAATAAAAGTTACTAACTATAAATGGAATTTGTAAATATTTTCTTTTTCGAATTATTAGAATTCAAATGACTTCGAAGTATTCGAAGTACTATAATCTAAAATATAATTACTATATAATTACTATAACTATAAAAAAAAAAAGAGTCATATTCATTAATAGAAGAATATTAAGAATATCGTAATAATTAATTAATACAATTTTTTCTAACTATGAATTATTCCTATCCTAATCTCAGTATTTTCTTCTTTCTATGTTTCTATGTTAGAATTTCGTGGAACCGCCCCTATACTGGATCCACATTTCCATTTCTTTTCCCCCAAATTATATCGTAGATTCACTGTATTTTGACTGAGGTTCGATACACTCTTTCTCTTTATTTTTTTTAGGATAAGGATAGGAAAGAAAAAGGGAGCGAATTTAGAGCCATGTTATGTAGAATTGTATCTCAAATCTTCTTCATTTTTTCACAGATAATAATTCAATCAGGATGAAAAAAAGGGGAATGACAAGGCATCTGGAAATAAACGATTAATTTCTATCAATAGACCTGCTAAAGACCCAAACCATAGAGTGGTTAGCACAGGTGCCGTTGAGAGATATGTTTTTATATCTCGCATTTAAAATCCTCCTTCTTCTTTTATTTTCTATTTTTTTTCTTATTTATTTTAATTCTTTATTTGTATTGTATTTTATTTGTATTGTATATTGTAATACATATATAATCCTAGTTCGATATTCTAATATATAGATATTGATCATAGATAACCCGATATTTTAATCATTTGTTTTTGCTTGAAATGAAATTAGAATTAGGAATTACTAACTAAAATGCATATGTACAATGACCCAGCAGATTCAATTTTGCCGCCCCCTAAAAAAAAATGACAAGAACATTCTCTACCTATCTATATAGGTATAGCAAAAAAGAAGGATGTGGAAAACAAGACATGGATTTTATACAATGACACTGTACAACAATTTTTAAAAGGGATGTAGCGCAGTTTGGTAGCGCGTTTGTTTTGGGTACAAAATGTCACAGGTTCAAATCCTGTCATCCCTACCTATTCTTTCTCCTATGGACAGTTACGAGGGATTCATTGAGTAAGATCGGGAAATTTTGGACATAATCTTTCATTTTTACATACTATATGTACACAATACCCTCGGGGATAAAAAAATCCTTTTCATCGTATCTACTGTTATAGGATATAAGAAAGCGCTCTTAGTTCAGTTCGGTAGAACGCGGGTCTCCAAAACCCGATGTCGTAGGTTCAAATCCTACAGAGCGTGATTCCGTGTATGTTATGTCGAATTACAATGAAATAAATAACTTAACAAAACAAAGTAGAATTGCAACTTAAATTTGACCTCCTACAAGGAGGAGGTCAATCAAAAAAAGAGATGTTACTCAATCAAAGGTCTAACTGATCACCGCGCCTGTATTGTAAATATGCAGTTACAAATAATCCTGTTAAAGTAATAGGAATTAGACCTAAGACGATTCCAAATAGAAAAACTTCAATCATTTCGATTTGTTTTAGGGAATAAAAAGAGAGGTAAGATCTATCCCTAAATATTAATCTGAATTATCCGTGAATCTCAATGACCAGGAAATTGGCAATTGACGCGGGAAGGAACCATAGAATACCTGAAATTCAATATTCTGAGAGGCTTTGATTTTGATTTTTGTAAATTGTTTATTGAATTTCATTCATTTCAAATAAGTCGTACCTTGTTCAAACCAATAAATAGAGCTGGGGTTATAGTTGAAGCAGCCAGTAAAAAACCAAAATAACTAGTTAGAATAGGCATGAAAGAGCTAAATTAGATATGTTCTTTTACTACATATATGAATATATGAATAAAACATTTACCTAAGTCTCAATCCAGATACGACGGTAAGAAAAAATAATTTAAAGAATTCGTTTAGTTCCAATTGAAAGTTCTTGATTCATCAGTCATTATAGACTGACACTAAAAAAAAAGAAAACCTTGACTTTTTCAAAAAATTGAAAATTATTGATCATTTGATTTTTATTTTATTTCTTTTTTTGAATTTGATTTCGGGCCAACTCAATTCAAAGAAGAGCAACTTCTATTACCCTTTTAAGTTCTATATTTTACATATTAAAGAATCCCATCTTTGTTTTGTATTGTAGTTCCATAAGGAAAGAACTCTTGGGGAGATCTAATGTAACAACAGTTGCATCACGAATATGGATTGTTTCAACGATCTCTTTTTTTTCTTTTCGCAAATATTAAAAATACTAAATATAAAAAATATGAAATCATTAATTCCAAATTAACTAATGAAAAATGAAATAGTAAAGAATTAAATAGATAGGGATAGTAATAATAATTTCCATTTATAATATTTATAATAATTACTATTTAGAAGTTCAAAGTGAAAAAGTGAAATAGTATTAGCATATTTATTCTATGAACGAACAATTACCAATTAATTGAATAAAACGAGAGGATTCAAAAAAAAGAAAATATGAACCGAACCACCAAAGGGTTTTATAGATTTCACATAACATATAATGTAATCTTATGAATATAATGAGATCTCTCAATCATGATATCTCTAATTAATTATTAGAGCCCATCCATTCAAGATTTTCTATTACTATGATGAATCCGCTAATAGAAACCTTACTTAATCTTATATTCTAAGGAAAATACATTTAACATTTATACATAGACAAGGAAGATATAGCAATAGCATTTACTTTCGGTAATGATCGAGGCTGCGTTGCTGCGCTAGAGGAAGGATAGCTATACTGATTTGGTCTACTCTAAATACACCTTTGGTACAAAATTGACGATCTCACAAAGATCCAGTATCAGTAGTTTTAGATTTACTGATTCCATCTTTCACGGAATCGACCCGCCTTTTTTTTGAACATACAAGAATTTGTGGAGC